GGATGAGCCGGATTGTAAACATGAGATATGAAAAAGTAAGAACTCAATAGGACCTTACCCCTCGAATCAGACAAAGAGGGGTAAGGTCCTATTGAGTTCTTATCGGGTAAGACTTTGTTTGATCGATTCCATAACATAAAAGCTGGAAATTCATCCAGTCAACATAATCATCATAATATTAGATTCGTAGAAATGATAAAACGGATCCTTTGCTTCGATGTTTCCTGCACTCATTCCTTTGTTTTTGAAAAGTGGAATCCCTTGATTGATTCATAATGTTCCGCTATAGTATGGGGACTCTTTTCCGAAACAAGAAGAAAGAAGGAATCAATTGATTTTTTGGATGACACTGGATTTCTACAGATGAGACATCCTGCAAACCATTTCGATACTAATTTAATTGAACCTTAACTTAACCTTACTCTACTCTAAAAAGAAAATTTAAAGAAAAAAAAAAAGACTCTTAATGTTCCGGTAGATTATTGGATTTTTGCGCATATCCAAATCCTTATTTATTATCTCATCACAGTTAAAATTTTTTTTTTTTATAACTTCATTGAAGAAGTTCTATTTGCTCAATAAGTCATCCCCCCCCTTTTTTTTTTTTTGTTTGTCCACCACTTCTTATGAATCTAAAGAAAGAGGTTCCAATAGACCTGGAAAAGAAAACAGTCATCTTTGACGAACAGGATCAAGAATCATCGACACAAGAAAAGGAATTTTTCACCCTTTTCTTGTGTCGAAAATTAGGAAGACGAGTAATCCCTACTAGAATCATTTGTTCCTTTCATTCATCCCTTGCCACGTATTCTCCTCTTACTTATGTTATTCCGCCTATTATCTATTCGAATTCGATTCTATTAGATAGAAATGACTATTGATGCATTACATGGCATTTACAATCTGGCAATAAGAGGCTTCACACCGCTCCAATTTTGATTGAAAACAAAAAGGGGGGCCAAGTAGTCTTCTTCGCAATATACATACTATTACTAGGAATGGAATACAAGCAATTCCCGGCATCTCGCAGAAAAGCAGTATAAACAAAGCAAAGGGCTTTCCATATTTTTTTTTTTGGATCATACATAATTGCATCGATCAACCAAAATTCGGCCCTTTTTACCAACTTGATGAATCCGTGGATCTAGAAATTCATTTCGGACAATTGAACCTTCTCAAACTGTTTCTTTTTAAGAACCAAAAAGATTTGTGCTAGAATAACAGATGCCAAGAAGAACAACAAACCTTGGACACGTAATGGATCTTGAAGTACTATTTCTGCATCTCCCTGACCAAATCCACCCACATTTGGATTACTCGTTAATGGCTGATCAAGCTTGATGGATTCGCCCTCTGAAACAAGAAGTTCTGGTCCTGGAGGTATAATATCAACTACTTGGTGTCCATCCGATGCATCGGCTATGGTTATTTCATATCCCCCCTTTTCTTTACGTACTATTCTGCTTACTATACCTGCTGCTGTAGCATTATAGACTGTATTGTTACTCTTGCTCCCATCGGGATAAATCTGACCCCTTCCCCTGTTCCCGCCTACGTATATGGGATATTTTAAGAAGTGAACGTCTTTCTTAGTAGAAGGGTCCGGAGAAAGAATGGGAAAGACCATTTCACTATATTTCTGACCAGGAACAGGACCCACCACAAGAATATTTCTTTTAGTGGGGCGATAACTCTGAAAAGACAGATTGCCCACCTTTTCTTTCAGCTCGGGAGAAATACGATCGGGGGGAGCTAATTCGAATCCCTCGGGTAAAATAAGGACAGCCCCTACATTCAAAGCCCCCTTTTTACCATTAGCAAGAACTTGTTTCAGTTGCATATCATAAGGGATTCGAACAACTGCTTCAAATACAGTATCAGGCAGCACAGCTTGTGGAACCTCAATATCCACGGGCTTATTAGCTAAATGGCAATTGGCACATACAATACGCCCAGTTGCTTCTCGTGGATTTTCATAACCCTGCTGCGCAAAAATGGGATATGCGTTTGAAATAGATGTCCGCGTTATTACATATATCATGATCAATACGGAAATGAATCGAGTCATCTCTTCCTTTACCCAAGAAAAGGTATTTCTATTTTGCATGGTCCAATCATTGATCCCGGAAATTTCTACAATAAATTAGGTAGGTAGCTAGTATAGTTCCCTATCCACGATTCTGCCATTGTACTGGAATAATTGTACTGAAATATAGGAGGAATCCCCTGGGTGGGTAGAAGTATAAAGAGTGAGTAAGCTTCAAAATGGTTTGTTTATGTACGAAGTAGCATCATGATTTGATTGATATCAGCAGATCAAATGAGTTCTTCATTCATTCATTCATTGAATGATAAATCACTACAAGTGAAGGAGATACACGATTTAAATAATGGAAGATCCAATATTTCAAAATTGTATCTAGAATGACTGGAAAAGTGGAAACAAGACCAGATATAATTTGATCGTTATGAGCAAATCCAAAATCTTTGTAGACCGAACCAATCATTATTTCCCAACCACGGGGTGAGTGGAATCCGATACATAAATCAGTTAATAAAAGAATAGAAAAAGCCTTTATTGTGTCGCTTAAGCTATAGAGGAATTCCTGAACCCACGAATTCAGAATGACAAGTTCTTCATTACCCAGAATAGAATAACCACTTAGAATAGCAAAACAGATTATATTTGTCGAGAAATGCAAAATGATGTGGATATGATCTTCATTGTGCATTTTGACCAATTGTATCGTCTCTTTGTGGATTCCTATACGAAGCTTTTGTATCTGTGTCTCCGGGTACTCTTTTATCATTTCATCCAACAAGAATAGTTGTTCTAATTCTATAAATCTTTCTAGAACGTTCTTTTCTTGAATATCATTCAAAAAAGTTTCGGATTGTCCGGTATTCCACCAATTAGTAACCCAAGGTTCCAGGCTTTTATTAAATGAGAGAGAGATCCACCAGGGCAAAAAGACTATAGATGCAAGATATGGGAGGGCTTTCTTTTTTGACACTTTGAATCTGTGAATTGTTAATGAACCCGCTTCATTCGCCGACTCTATCTGATCCGATATTTCTATGAAGCATGAGTTCTATAACAAGGTATGGAACCTATGGATCTATTCCTTTTTTTTTTTGAATTGTTTAGTCCTTGGATCTAAAAAGAATATAGAAATAGAATAAGGGTCCGTTTCGAATGAAGAAATAATCAAATATTTTTCCCAGATATCTCAGTTGGTCAAATTCGCACCAATTATATCCTCATTTGTTCTTTCGATGAATGCCCCAAAGAACCACTTGAAATAATGAATATTATTTGGATTTCTAGACGAAAGAACTCCCCTCAATTATTTTTTTTTTTCGAAATATTTCTCACTGGCTACCCTCAACCCAGGAATAATTGAAGGGATATTTCTGAAGAATATTAATAATGAAATCCGAAATGGGTGGCAAAACGAGAGAGATAGTTATGAAAAATCTAAGCGTTTGGTCATCAAAGAGCTAATATCAAAAAAGAAACATCGATTGACAAAAGAAAGATAATTAACGAGATATGATACATCTGTATCGAATGTATCAATTCAAAGTATTGGCCCTAAAAAGGGAAGAAATTATGTACTGTATTCCGAAGTGCTCTGATATGTGTGATGAATACATACTTATTAGACTTGTTACTAGTAGAATTGAGTTCTATATGCATCAAAAATAGTTTTGGTCGACCAAAATTGCTTCTTATTATGGTTGTTCCGTATACGTCCGCCTGCTTTATTCTATGGTCTATGGCCACGGAAGGATTACCAACGGAACGGGGTAAATAGAATCTAACATGTTTTGCTCGAATGAACGTTCCGAAGAAACTTCAGTTATATTAAATAAGGGGGTTCCTTCTCTCATACTGAGAAAGCATTCATTCTTTCAGTTCATTTCAAAATACTTCAATTGGAACGCGCAAGAAATAGGCCAATTCCGCAGCTTTTTGTTCAATTTCTCGTGGAGTAAAATTCTCATCAGTACGAGTCAAGGGAATGGCGCCCTGGCCTCTGATTTCCATATAAAGGACACGTCGAGGATAAAGACCCTCTTTAACTTCTATTCTGATCGATTGGATATCTCTCATAAGTAATCGAAGGAAGATGCGACGATTTATTCCAGGAAATCCCCAACGAAAAATACACACTATTCCTTCTTTTCTATCGAATCTATCATAACCACTACCTACATTCCATGAAATTGTGCACCACAAATAGGAACTAATGAACAGACCCCCGATCCCATAGAAAGACATCACGATTCCTTGTGGAAAAAAAATTATTTGCTGAGACGGGAATAAGGATATCAGATTCCTACCAAGATAACTGGAAGTTCCAACCAATAAGAACCCTAGTGAACCTAAAAAAAGGATACAGGCCCAGCAGAAATTACTTGTTTTTCGAGACCCCGTTATAAGTTCTACCCATATACGTTCTGATCGATAGTTCATACTAGATCCAGTTGCACCCTATTGGAATTGAGAGAAGGGAATAAGCCAAATGAATTTGATTTTACTTTTTTTTTTTGTTTTGCTCCCGAAGTCACTCTCATCAACTAGCACTATTATGATGTGAACTATTAGGAGTAATTCATCGAATTGGTTAGATATAAAATAATAACATCCCCTTCATACGATACCACTATGTATATCTACATAATATAGATACGTTGACTTTCTATTTCAGATATCCGCTGATCCATTTTAAAACCGCTATCCCCACATATACATGCATATGGATTTATCCATATATCATGTATCCGCATGCATAACCACTTTTTTATTTGTGCTCGGAAGGAGCCACATGTCGTACCATATTCCACTAAATAGATATCTATGATCCAAGTCCAAGTGTTGAAATAAATTGATGAAATTTTTCCCTATCGGATCTAAACAATCTTGTTTTTTTGAACATGAAGAGATAAAGAAGCCATTGCAATTGCAGGAAACACTAAGCCCACTAAAGGCACAAAAATAGAGGGTAAATTGAGATCTGTCATAGAATGGGTACCTCGATTTAATATTTGTACCTGTTATAAAGATATCTTATGTTATGATAAGTATATCTATTATAAGTATTATTAAGTATATATATATATAATAAGTGCAAGGAATGTAGAGCTAAATAAGTGTCCCTATATTATCTTTCTACAAGAAATATATGGCTGATAATCTGCTTTATTATTCTTGTCCTACCGCCCTTATCTTCTAATAAAGAGTTTCTTACGAGTTTCCTAAGGATTCGTTAGAATCCGATCCAACAGGAATTCATAGTCAAAATGTAAGTTCTCGGGAGATAAAAAAAATATACAACACTTCCCTTAATAGATTTGAATTAATCTATATATATAGATTAATATATATAGATTAATACGGTCTATTTATATATTATTAATACGATATATATTAATATGAAAGAAGGGAACATGAAATTCTTTTGAATTTTTTCCCAATTCCTTTCCGTGGAAGGAAGAATTCACTCTTTTCCTCTTGATAGAGAGTTGCTGATTACTAATCATGAATAGGGGTAGGATAAAAAATATGGATAAAAAAAAAAGTAATTATCCGAAACTTCCTATAGAACTTATGTTACTAAAGAAAACCCCACTCTTCTTATTTTGACTTTGATTCCGATGAACTAAAGTTCGCTACAAATACCTGAGCCTAGCGCTCTACTTGAATTTTGATTCAAGGGAAAGAAACCGTGTAGCTGAAATAATTCACTCAGAACACCTTTTAAAGGATTACGTGGTACGATTGGATCAAATAAGCCCTTATGGAATGAATACTCAGCCGCTTGTGAACCGTCGGGTACTGTCTTATTCAATGTTTGTTCAATTACTCTTTTACCCGCAAATGCAATGTAAGCATTGGGTTCAGCAATAATGATATCTCCCAACATACCAAAACTGGCCGTTACTCCACCGGTTGTAGGAGATGTAAGGATTGATACATAGAATAACTTTTTATTGAATTGATAATCATATAAAGCGGAAGATATTTTAGCCATTTGCATCAAGCTCAAACTTCCTTCTTGCATGCGTGCTCCTCCAGAAGCACACACTATAATAACAGGTAGAGATCTATTAGTAGCATATTCGATCAACCGGGTGATTTTCTCGCCTACTACGGATCCCATACTACCTCCCATGAACTGGAAATCCATAACCCCAATTGCTATGGAAATCCCATTTAGTTGACCTATGCCTGTTTGAACAGCCTCAGTTAAACCTGTCTTTCTTTGATATGAATCGAGACGATCTCTATAAGGTTCCTCTTCCGAGTGAAATTCAATGGGGTCAATAGAGACCATGTCTTCGTCCATAGGATCCCAAGTGCCCGAATCAACCGAAAGTTCGATTCTATCTGAACTACTCATTTTCAAATGATATCCACATTGTTCACAAATATTCATTTTTGACGTAAAAACTTTCTTATAATTTAATCCATAACAATTTTCGCATTGAACCCATAAATGTCTGTATTTTTTCTTTCCATCGAAATCATTAGATCTTCCTCTTCTAATTAAATCAATGCCATTAATGCGAGTTCTTATACTAGAACTCCCACTGTCACTATCACTTACACTTTCACCACTACAAATGTAACTATAAATGTAACTGTAAATGTGATTGTCGCTACCACTTGAAATGTAACTATCAATACTGATTTCAGAACGAAGATAACTATCAATGCAACTATTAATGTGATTATTCCAACTATACGTAGTATCATACATATAACGATCATAGTAGCGATTGGCACTCTTAGACCCACGATTCAGATAACTAGAAAAAGCATTTTCTAGTTCACTCAGAAAAGAACTATCATTGTCAATCTCAAAAACCTGATTTTCAATATCAAAATATACGGAATAACTGTTACCATTACTATCCCTAACTAAAAAAGTGTCATCAGAGATGAAACTCCAAATGTCCCTGAGACCTAAAAAATGATTAACATTATTCCAACTAGAACTGCGACTTTCACCCCAACCATGAATGTTTTTATCCGTACCATTTAGAATGGGATCTTCACTTCCACTGGTATTTCCAATAGGACGACCAAGACTGTCCATTGATTTACCTAGCCGACACCTGTGTTCTAACTCCTCGTTAGACAACATTGAATTGAACCACCATTTTCCCATAGAGCCTTCCTGCCCCCTATTTGAAAATACAAAAAATGAATAGTCATTCGACGAAAAATCATTTTACTATTTCATTTCCTATCGGAATACGCATATAGATCCAATCACTAGGATTATTAACTAATAACGAGTGACTATTGAAAGAAATAATTCTCTTTTGTTTTGTGGGAATCGGGGGTACCAATTCACTATATATGATGGAACCTTTTCTTCAATTATAAATAGAAGATAGGTTTCTCCCATGTTGTGTACAAACTCTCATCGAAAAGTATTTGTTCCCTACTACTCCTCGGAAGGAAGGATTCATTTTCGTATAATCTCG